CGTCCGATTAATCAGTTCTTCAAAAGATCTATCAGACTCGGGAGTGAATGATTTGATCACTGAATATTCGATTCTTCCTTCAACTTGGAATCGATTCACAATAATTCTTAAATTTTTCATATAAAAAAATAAGGATTCGAGTCGTGATTAATTATTTGATATTTCAGTATGTATACGTACGTATACAGGGTCATCTTTTCTGTAGTTTCGATAGAAGGATTCGATTCCTCCACCAATGCAGTCAACTCCATTTGTTAGAACAGCTTCCATTGAGTCTCTGCACCTATCCTTTTTTGATTCTCGCTTTCTGAACCCTTGTTTTCTGAACACAGGATTTGGCTCAGGATTGCCCATTTTTAATTCCAGGGTTTCTCTGAATTTGGAAGTTACCACTTAGTAGGTTTCCATACCAAGGCTCAATCCAATCAAGTCCGTAGCGTCTACCAATTTCGCCATATCCCCCTTATGAGGCCGAGATCTCATTGTGATCCCCCCCTCTTATGTTGGAACCCTTGAATTCATTAGATACTGATTCCTATATCGAAAAAGTGTCTGCTCCTATTTCTTACCCATCTTCTTTCATCTCTATCGGTGGGCCAGTATTTGGTTCAATCGGAAATGATTCTATCATTGATGTATCTGCAATTCAATATGGATGGATATATCTCACATATACATGTCTCTCTCCCTCTCATTTTTCCCGCGCGATTGGGAATACTGGAACGGTCGATATTCATTCTTCTTTTTTTTTCGTCCTATCTCCTCCCTTTCCGAATGAAACCAGAGGAATGTCTCATTATGATCTGAATTGCATTCTTATCTTATCCTTTCCTTAGGACCGATCCGCTCTAATCTAATAGAATTTAGAATTAATAGAATCTGCTATAACTAATATGGATATAGTTATATATAATTATTTCAAATGGAATATTTTGCATTTAAAGAAAAAAATTCGAAATCAAAGAAATAGAAATTTCTAATAATACAATTTCTAATCTAATAATAATAGAAAATATAATAAGAATTAATAGAATGATAATATAAATCACTCGAATTTTCAATAAATTTTCAATAAAAATTCTATATAGTTAGAGTTATATTATAATATATAAGAATATTCTTATGATATTAATTAATCATTTTTAATGGAATAGAATTCGATTCTTCATTCTATTAATATTAATTATTAATAGTTAAGATTCCGGTAGTTTACCGAATTCCTATGCACTATTTCTGTTATGTGAGCCCGCTTAGCTCAGAGGTTAGAGCATCGCATTTGTAATGCGATGGTCATCGGTTCGATTCCGATAGCCGGCTTTTCTCTATTTGTCCGATTTTTTCCATGATTGATAATGTCTCCTTGAGATCAAGGAATATTGAAAAGACTCCTCCCTTTTTTCTTTTACAAATGTCGGGTCACCGATCTATTATGTCGTGGGAACTTACAACTATGAATAAAAAACTGATTGGAGCAGTGAAATCTCTACAGAACAAATCAAGAAAAGGATCCTTAACTTCCTATATATACAAAATAATCCGGATATTGATACAATTCATCATTCTTCTTTGTAGTACTTCAGTAGATTTATCTTCGTTTATCGTTTAGTTCAGTCTGACTTAGGTTTATTCTGTAAAATGAAATTTCAATAAAATAAATAAAAAAAAGGGGGGGGAGTCTTTATGTCTCGTTACCGAGGGCCTCGTTTCAAAAAAATACGCCGTCTGGGAGCTTTACCGGGACTAACTAGTAAAAGACCTAGACCGGGAAGTGATCTTAGAAACCAATCGCGTTCCGGGAAAAGATCTCAATATCGTATTCGTCTAGAAGAAAAACAAAAATTGCGTTTTCATTATGGTCTGACAGAGCGACAATTGCTTAGATATGTTCGTATAGCTGGAAAAGCCAAAGGGTCAACAGGGCAGGTTTTACTACAACTACTTGAGATGCGTTTGGATAACATCCTTTTTCGATTGGGTATGGCTTCGACCATTCCTGGAGCCAGGCAATTAGTTAACCATAGACATATTTTAGTTAATGGTCGTATAGTAGATATCCCAAGTTATCGCTGCAAACCCCGAGATATTATTACTACGAGAGATGAACAAAGATCCAGAGCTTTGATTCAAAATTATATTGATTCATCCCCCCACGAGGAATTGGCAAAACATTTGACTTTTCACTCATCCCAATATAAAGGATTAGTAAATCAAATAATAGATAGTAAATGGATCGGTTTGAAAATCAATGAGTTGCTAGTCGTAGAATATTATTCTCGTCAGACTTGAACCTAACTAAAATAACAAAGCTTCGGACAATTTTGCCCCCCCTTTTTCGCCAAAGTCAAGTAAATAAGGGGTTTGATCCGGATTTTTCTCCCACTCACGTATCACAAATGGATCAGCAGTGAGATTTTCATTCTTTTCCACTCTTTCCGGTATTTTCCATACCACAGTAATTAGGAAGAATCTCTATCAAATAAAGGTCTTACTGTTGGAATAA